TTAAAAATAAGCTAAATTAAGCTTTTGGGCTCATACCTCAAATATAAAGAAAATCCTTTTTTTTAAAAAATCCCAATTTCAATAAAGTGCCTGATAAAAAGGATTATTCTGATAGGATAAATTATGTAAATTTTTACCTTTATTATATTTTATAGAATTAAACTATATCTAATAATTTCAAAAATTATTGTGCACCTTACACTAAAATATACTTATAATAATTAAATTATATTAAGAAATTATATTTCTTATTTTATATTTATTTTTTTTTTAATTCAAATAAAATATTTTTTTTATTTATTTTATTTTTTAGAACTTTAATTTCTATTTCAGCTAATTCTTGATTAGGATGTTGAATTGGTTTAGAAATTAATTTATTAAGATTTATCCCCCTAATTACTAACCCTAATAATTTATTAAATTCAGAAGCTTCTTTAAAATATTTTTTAACCCAATCTATTGCTTCAATTAATTTTTTATTTTCAATTATTTTAAATTTATTTCTTATAAAAAATTTTTTTTGAGATAATTTTATTTCTATCTTAATTAATTCCTCTTTATTAATAAAAATAGGTTCAACTCCCTTTCATTTTTGATTTCCTAATGTTATAGAAGGTCTTTCTTGATTAAATTGTTTTATTTTAATAACTTGACAAAAAATTACCCCCATAATTTTATTGTTATATTATTTTAATATAAATTTTTTAATATTTATTATAATTTTAAATGTTTTAATTGGAGCTATTGGAGGGTTTAATCAAACATCCTTACGAAAATTAATAGCATTTTCATCAATTAATAATTTAGGTTGGATACTATCTGCTTTATTAATTAGAAATAATTTATGAATAATTTATTTTTTTATTTATTCATTTTTAATTAGTATAATATGTTTTTTATTTAATATATTAAATATTTTTTTTATTAATCAAATTTTTAATTTTAATATAAATTTTTCTATTAAATTTTTTATTATAATTAATTTTCTCTCCTTAGGAGGTCTCCCCCCATTTTTAGGATTTTTCCCTAAATGATTAATTATTAATTATTTAATTATTAATAAATTATATATTATTTCTTTTTTTTTTATTTTTATAAGTTTAATTATATTAATTTTTTATATTCGTATTATTTATTCTTCTTTTATATTTTTTTCTTTTAAATTTAAATGATTTAAAATTTTTGTAAAAAATAATTTTTTTATTTTAATTAATTTTTTTAGTTTTATTTCATTATTAGGAATAATTTTTAGAACTTTATTTTTCCTTTAAGGTTTTAAGTTAAATTAAACTAGTAATCTTCAAAATTATTTATAAAGAAATTTCTTTAAGCCTTAGTATTAATTATACCCCATAAAATTTGCAATTTTATATCAAATCATGACTATAAGACTTATTAGTAAAAGAATTTTTTTTTCGTCTATAAATTTACAATTTATCGCTTATACCTCAGCCATTTTACTAATTAGCGAAAATGACTTTTTTCTACAAATCATAAAGATATCGGAACTTTATACTTTATTTTTGGAATTTGAGCTGGAATAGTAGGTACCTCTTTAAGTCTTATTATTCGAACAGAATTAGGAAACCCAGGATTTTTAATTGGAGATGATCAAATTTATAATACTATTGTTACAGCTCATGCTTTTATTATAATTTTTTTTATAGTAATACCAATTATAATTGGAGGGTTTGGAAATTGATTAGTCCCTTTAATATTAGGAGCCCCTGATATAGCTTTCCCTCGAATAAATAATATAAGATTTTGACTTTTACCCCCCTCTTTAGTATTATTAATCTCAAGATCTATCGTAGAAAATGGGGCTGGAACAGGATGAACAGTTTATCCCCCACTTTCATCAAATATTGCCCACGGAGGAGCATCTGTTGATTTAGCTATTTTTTCACTACATTTAGCTGGGATTTCCTCAATTTTAGGAGCAATTAATTTTATTTCTACAATTATTAACATACGAATTAATAGTATATCATATGACCAAATACCTCTTTTTGTATGAGCAGTAGGAATTACAGCTTTACTACTTTTATTATCTTTACCAGTTTTAGCTGGAGCTATTACTATATTACTTACTGATCGAAATTTAAACACTTCTTTTTTCGACCCCGCAGGAGGAGGAGATCCTATTCTTTACCAACATTTATTTTGATTTTTTGGGCATCCAGAAGTTTATATTTTAATTCTACCTGGGTTTGGTATAATTTCTCATATTATTTCTCAAGAAAGAGGGAAAAAAGAAACTTTTGGGTGTTTAGGAATAATTTATGCCATACTAGCTATTGGTTTATTAGGATTTATTGTATGAGCTCATCATATATTCACAATCGGTATAGATATTGATACTCGAGCTTATTTTACTTCTGCTACAATAATTATTGCTGTTCCAACAGGAATTAAGATTTTTAGATGATTAGCAACTCTCCATGGAACTCAAATCAATTATAGTCCTTCTATATTATGAAGTTTAGGATTTATTTTTTTATTTACAGTTGGAGGATTAACAGGTGTAATTTTAGCCAATTCTTCTATTGATATTGCACTACATGATACTTATTATGTAGTAGCTCATTTTCATTATGTTTTATCTATAGGAGCAGTATTTGCAATTATTGGAGGGTTTATTCATTGATACCCACTTTTTACTGGATTAATTTTAAACCCATATCTCTTAAAAATTCAATTTATCTCTATATTTATTGGAGTTAATTTAACTTTTTTTCCTCAACATTTTTTAGGATTAGCAGGAATACCTCGTCGTTACTCAGATTATCCAGATAATTTTTTATCTTGAAATATTGTTTCTTCATTAGGATCTTATATTTCATTATTTTCTATAATAATAATTATTATTATTATTTGAGAATCAATAATTTATCAACGTATTATTTTATTCTCATTAAATATATCTTCTTCAATTGAATGATACCAAAATTTACCGCCTGCTGAACATTCTTATAATGAATTACCTATTTTAAGTAATTTCTAATATGGCAGATTATATGTAATGGATTTAAACCCCATTTATAAAGGTTTATCCTTTTTTTAGAAATGGCAACATGATCTAATTTTAACTTTCAAAATAGAGCTTCCCCTCTTATAGAACAAATTATCTTCTTTCATGATCATACACTTATTATTTTAATTATTATTACTATTTTAGTTTCTTATTTAATATTAAGATTATTTTTTAATAAATATATTAATCGATTTTTACTTGAAAATCAAATAATCGAATTAATTTGAACTATTCTCCCTGCAATCACTTTAATTTTTATTGCTTTACCCTCTTTACGATTACTTTACCTTTTAGATGAACTTAATAATCCTTTAATTACTTTAAAATCTATTGGCCATCAATGATACTGAAGTTATGAATATTCTGATTTTAATAATGTTGAGTTTGACTCATATATAAGTCAATTTAATAAAATTAATAATTTTCGTTTATTAGATGTCGATAATCGTATTGTTTTACCAATAAATAATCAAATTCGAATTTTAATTACAGCTACAGATGTTATTCATTCATGAACTATCCCCTCACTAGGGGTAAAAGTTGATGCTAATCCAGGACGTCTTAATCAAACTAGTTTTTTTATTAATCGTCCTGGAATTTTTTTTGGTCAATGTTCTGAAATTTGTGGAGCAAATCATAGTTTTATACCTATTGTAATTGAAAGAATTTCAATTAAAAATTTTATTGATTGAATTAATAATTATTCTTCATTAGATGACTGAAAGCAAGTATTGGTCTCTTAAACCATTTTATAGTAAATTAGCATTTACTTCTAATGAAAGAATTAGTTAATTTATAACATAAATATGTCAAATTTATATTATTACTCTAAGTAATATTCTTTTATTCCTCAAATAATGCCAATTAATTGACTATTTTATTTATTTTTTTTTATTTGTATTTTTATTTTATTTAATATTATTAATTATTATATTTTTAATTACAATTATAACCTTAAAAATACATTTAAAATTTTATCTTTAAAAAATTTTTATTGAAAATGATAAATAATTTATTTTCAATCTTTGATCCTTCAACAAATATTTTTAATTTATCATTAAATTGATTAAGAACTTTAATTGGATTAATATTTTTCCCTTATTCTTTTTGATTTTTCCCTAACCGATACTTCATGTTATGAAATTTTATTTCTTCTAAACTTCATAATGAATTTAAAATTCTTATAGGAATTAACAGTTATAATGGCTCTACTTTTATTTTTATTTCACTTTTTTTTTTCATTTTATTTAATAACTTTTTAGGATTATTTCCTTATATTTTTACAAGTACAAGTCATTTAACTTTATCATTAACTTTATCATTAACTTTATGGTTAAGATTTATAATTTACGGATGAATTAATAATACTCAACATATATTTATTCATATAATCCCTCAAGGAACCCCTTCTATTTTAATACCTTTCATAGTGCTAATTGAAACAATTAGTAATATTATTCGACCTGGAACTTTAGCTGTTCGTTTAACAGCTAACATAATTGCAGGCCACTTATTATTAACTTTATTAGGAAATTCAGGTATAAATATACCCAATTATTTATTAATCATTTTAATTTTTTCTCAAATTTTATTATTAATTTTAGAATTTGCTGTTGCCATTATTCAATCATATGTAATTACTATTTTAAGAACTCTTTATTCTAGAGAAGTTAATTAATGAAAATTACTCACAATCACCCATATCATTTAGTGGACTTTAGCCCATGACCTTTAACGGGGGCTATTGGAACTATAACTTTAGTCACAGGCTTAATCAAATGATTTCATAACTTTAATATTAACCTTTTAATTTTAGGCTATATTATTACTATTTTAACCATATATCAATGATGACGAGATATTTGTCGTGAAGGAACTTATCAAGGAAAACATACTTTATTAGTTTCAAATGGTCTTCGATGAGGAATAATTTTATTTATTATTTCAGAAATTTTTTTTTTTATTTCATTTTTTTGAGCTTTTTTCCATAGAAGTTTAGCCCCTAACATTGAAATTGGAATTATATGACCCCCTTCTAGTATTACCCCTTTTAACCCTTTTCAAATTCCCTTATTAAATACAATTATTCTTATTAGTTCAGGTATCACAGTAACATGAGCTCACCATAGACTTATGGAAAATAACTATTCTCAAACTTATCAAAGATTAGCATTAACAATTATACTAGGTATTTACTTCACCATTCTTCAAGGATACGAATATTTTGAAGCTCCTTTTACTATTGCAGATAGAATTTATGGGGCTACTTTTTTTATAGCAACCGGATTCCACGGACTTCACGTAATTATTGGAACTTTATTTTTAACAATTTGTTTTATTCGTCATTTTAACAATCATTTTTCTAACACTCATCATTTTGGATTTGAAGCTGCAGCATGATATTGACACTTCGTAGATGTAGTATGATTATTCCTATATATCTCAATTTATTGATGAGGTAATTAATTATTTATATAATATAAATAGTATATTTGACTTCCAATCAAAAAGTTTAATAAAAATTAATATAAATAATTCTTTATTTATTAATTATATCAATTATTATACTAATTATTTCTAATATTTTTATTTTTTTATCCTTTATTATTTCTAAAAAATCATTTATAGACCGAGAAAAATGTTCCCCATTTGAATGTGGATTTAACCCCATAAAATTATCTCGTATTCCTTTTTCATTACATTTTTTTTTAATTACAGTAATTTTTTTAATTTTTGATATTGAAATTGCATTAATTTTACCTATAATTATTACATTTAAAAAAGTTAACTTCTTTATTTGATGGAAAGTTAGATCAATTTTTATTATTATACTTTTAATTGGGTTGTATCATGAATGAAACCAAAATATACTAAATTGAGCTATTTAAAGGATTATAGTTTATCTAAAACATTTGATTTGCACTCAAAAAATATTGGATAACCAATTTATCTTAAAATAAGAAGCAATTTTGCATTTAATTTCGACTTAAAAGATAGAGTTTTTACTCCTTATTTAAATTAATTGAAACCAAAATAGAGGTATATCACTGTTAATGATAAAATTGAATTTTAATTCCAATTGAAATATAAATAATTAAGCTGCTAACTTAATTCATAGTGATTAAATTCATTAATATTTCTAATTTATATAGTTTAACTACAAAACATTACATTTTCAATGTAAAAATAAAAAAATATTTTTTATAAATATATTTAAAGATTATTTAATCTCCATAATATCTTCAATATTATACTCTAATTATAAGCTATTTAAATATAATATAATCATAAAAATATAAATTATTATTCATAAAACAAATCTATATAAATAAATCTTAAAATTATTTATTTGATAAAAATAATTAATAAAAGAATAATATTTAATAACTTGAAACATCCCTTGGCCGCTATATAATTCTCTTCAACCTATATCTACATTTTTTAATAACTTTTGCCCAAAATTTAAAAAATTATAATTCAACCCATAAGTTGATAATCTAGGTATAAATCATATTACCGTAAAAAAAAATCTTATATTATAAATTAATAAAAATTTATTTAAAGAATAAATTCTTATCTTTCTAATAATAATACCTAAAACTATCCCCACTAAACTTACATAAAATACTATTATTTTTATATTAAAAGGCAAATAAATTATATAAGGGTACGAAAAAATTATTCAACTTAAAAATCTCCCAGAAACTAATCTTATAAATAATAAAATAAATATACTTTTTAATATAATAAAATCTTCTTCAAATAAATTATAAACTACTAATAAATTATAATCATCAACTATTAAATATATTAATAATCGTATTGTATAAAATATAGTTAACCCAGTAGAAATATAATACAAATTAAACACTAAAAAATTTAAATTTCTTATTCTAACTATTTCTAAAATTAGATCTTTTGAATAAAATCCAGCTAAAAAAGGAATCCCACACAAAGCTAAATTAGAAATATTTAAACATATCGAAGTTAAAGGAACATATAAACTTACCCCTCCTATTAACCGAATATCCTGATTATCATTTATTAAATGAATTAATTTCCCTGCACATATAAATAATAAAGCTTTAAATATTGCATGAGTTAATAAATGAAAATATGCAAGTTCAAAATAACCTATTCTTAAAATTCTTATTATCAACCCTAATTGTCTTAGTGTAGACAAAGCAATAATTTTTTTTAAATCATATTCATAATTTGCACAAATACCAGCTATAAATATAGTTAACCCAGACAATAATAATAAAAATTTAATAAAAACTGTTTCAATTAATAAATTATTAAATCGAATCAATAGATAAACTCCAGCAGTAACTAGAGTTGAAGAATGAACTAAAGCAGAAACCGGTGTAGGAGCAGCTATAGCCGCCGGTAGCCAAGAACTAAATGGAATTTGAGCTCTTTTAGTTATAGCAGCTAAAATAATCATTAAACTAATAAATTGTATACAATAATCATTTGATATAAAATTTAAATAAAAAATATAATTTCATCTTCCATAATTTATTATTCAAGCAATTACTATTAAAATTATTACATCACCAATTCGATTTGATAAAACAGTTAATATCCCTGCATTATAAGATTTAATATTTTGATAATAAATTACTAAACAATATGAAACTAATCCTAACCCATCCCAACCTAAAATAATTCTAATAATATTAGGACTAATAATTAATAAAATTATTGAAAACACAAATAATAAAACTAAAATAATAAACCGATTTAAATTTAATTCTGATCTTATATAACTTTTTCTATACATAATTACTGAAGAAGAAATTAATAATACAAATATTATAAATATAAAAGATATAGGATCAAATAAAATTGATATAACCAAATTTATTGAATTAAATGAAATAATTTCCCACTCTAAAAATAACACTATTTCATTTATAATAAAATAAATAGCCATAAAAAAATTTATTAATCTAAAAAAAAATAAAAAAAAAAATCTAACAAAACAAATAGAATATTTATAAATAATTTAAAATGATTTCTATCATATTTTTGATTCCACAAATCAATATTTTTAATTAAATTATTTAAATAAAATCAAATTATTCTGTAATCAATTTTTATTACTAATATATTTAAAGGTAATCAATGTAGTATTAATATTAAATATTCTCGAGATACCCCAGTATGAAAACTATAAATACTAATATTATATTTCCCATGTTGAGTATAAGAATATAAATATAATCTATACCCAGCTCTAAAAAACGAAATTATAATTAATATAACCATAGTCAATCAGGATCATCTAATTAATCTATTAATTAAACTAATTTCTCCTATTAAATTTATTGAGGGAGGGGCAGCTATATTTGAAGATAATAATAAAAATCATCACAATCTTAAAGAAGGCATAAAATTTATTATCCCCTTATTTAAAAACAATCTCCGTCTTCTTAGTCGTTCATAATTAATATTAGATAAACAAAATATCCCTGAAGAACACAGCCCATGTCTAATCATTAAAACATAAGACCCTAAAAATCCTCAATAATTTATTGTTATAACACCCCCAATTACAATTCTTATATGACAAACAGAAGAATACGCAATTAATGATTTTATATCAACTTGACAAAAACATTTTAATCTAATATAAAATCCACCAACTAAACTAATAATAACCCAAATAAAATTTATTTTTAACCCAATTTTCTGTAAAATAACTATTACTCGTAAAAGCCCATACCCCCCTAATTTTAGTATAATCGCAGCTAAGATTATTGACCCAGAAATTGGAGCTTCAACATGTGCTTTAGGTAACCACAAATGAACAAAATATATGGGTATTTTTACTAAAAAAGCTATAATTAAACTAATATATAAATATAAATATTCATAATTATAAAATTTTAAAAAATATATTATTATACAATTTATTTCCTTATAAATATAAAAAATTCCCAATAATAAAGGTAAAGAAGCAAATAAAGTATAAAATAACAAATATAGCCCTGCTTGAATTCGTTCTGGTTGGTACCCCCACCCAATAATTAATATTAAAGTTGGAATCAATCTCCCCTCAAAAAATAAATAAAATATAAATAAGTTTATAGCTCTAAAAGTTATATATAATAATAATAATAATAATAAAATATTTAATAAAAAAAAATTTTCATAAAAATTTCTTTTTATTAATTTTTCTCTTGATATCACTATTAAATAACTAATTCAAATTCTTAAAAGAATTAATCCATAAGAAATTAAATCACATCTTATTATGTATCTCAAATTACAAAAATTAAGAATATTAATTGATAAATTTATAAATAATAAAGTTATTAATATTAACATATTTTGAACCATTCAAAATATATTTTTTTTTAAACATAAAGGTATTATAAAAATAATTATTATTAAAAATTTTATCATTAAATTAAATTAAATCTTTGAAAATAATCATTCCCATGAGTACGAATTATAGAAACTAAAATTGATAGCCCTAAAGCCCCTTCACATACAGAAAAAACTAAAAAAACTATTAATATATATAAATTATAATCAATTATTATTAAATATAACAATAAAGAAAAAAAAATTCTTAATACAATAAATTCTAAACTTATTAAAACAATTAATAAATGTTTATGTTTCCCAACAAAAATTAAATTCCCAAATAAAAATATTACAAAAACTATAATTCATATATTTATTATCATTTTATGTTTTTATAATTTAATTAAAATATTGGTCTTGTAAATCAAATATAAGAATATATCTTTAAAAACTTCAAAGAAAAAGAACTTCTTTATCTATAATCTCCAAAATTATAATTTTTTTTAAACTATTCTTTGATATAAAAATATTTTTATCTTTTATAGTAATTTTTGTTTCTTTTTTTATATTTTTTACCAATCATCCTATTTCAATAGGACTTTTGATTCTATTACAAACATTATTTATTTGTTTATTATCAGGGATATTAATTAATTCTTATTGATTTTCCTATATCTTATTTTTAATTTTCTTAGGAGGATTACTAGTTCTTTTTATTTATGTATCTAGAATTGCAGCTAATGAATTTATAAATAATTCATTTAATAATAAATTAATTATTTTAATTCCTTTTTTTATTTTTGTTACTTCTATTTTATTAAAAAATAATTTAAATTGATTAAATTTTTCCTTTAATGAAGATATATATAATTTCACTAATAATTTTTTATTTTTTTTTAATGAAAATAATATCAGTCTATTTAAATTATACAATGAACAAACTTATTTATTAATAATTATAATAATTATTTATTTATTTATTACTTTAATTGCAGTAGTAAAAATTACCAATATTTCTTTTGGACCTTTACGATCTTTTAACTAATGATAAACTTATATAAACCAATTCGTAAAACTCACCCAATTCTAAAAATTATTAACGGATCATTAATTGACTTACCAACCCCTTCTAATATCTCATCATGATGAAATTTTGGATCTTTATTAGCCTTATGTTTAATAATTCAAATTATTACAGGTTTATTTTTAACTATATATTATACAGCCAATATTGAAATAGCATTTTTTAGTGTAAATTACATTTGTCGAAATGTTAATTATGGATGGTTAATTCGAACTCTTCATGCTAATGGAGCTTCTTTTTTTTTTATTTGTATTTATCTCCATATTGGACGAGGAATTTATTATGAATCTTTTAATTTATTCTATACTTGAATAATTGGAGTAATTATTTTATTTTTATTAATAGCTACAGCTTTTATAGGATATGTTCTTCCTTGGGGACAAATATCATTTTGAGGAGCTACTGTTATTACAAATCTTTTATCTGCTATTCCCTATTTAGGAACTTTATTAGTCAATTGAATTTGGGGAGGATTCGCAGTAGACAACGCTACTTTAACTCGATTTTATACATTTCATTTTTTACTGCCTTTTATTCTTCTTATAATAACTATAATTCATTTATTATTTCTTCATCAAACAGGATCTAATAATCCATTAGGAATTAATAGAAATTTAGACAAAATTCCTTTCCATCCATTTTTTTCTTTTAAAGATTTAATTGGATTTATTATTTTAATTTTTAGTTTAACATTATTAACTCTAACCAATCCTTACTTACTAGGAGACCCTGATAATTTTATCCCAGCAAATCCTTTAGTTACCCCTATTCATATTCAACCTGAATGATATTTTCTCTTTGCTTATGCTATTTTACGTTCAATCCCAAATAAATTAGGAGGAGTTATTGCTTTAGTTATATCTATTTTAATTTTAATTATTTTACCATTCACATTTAATAAAAAAATTCAAGGAATTCAATTTTATCCCCTTAACCAAATTTTATTTTGATTTATAATTACAACAATTTTTCTTTTAACATGAATTGGGGCTCGTCCAGTAGAAAACTTATATGTTATTACAAGTCAATTATTAACAATATTTTATTTTTCTTATTTTATTATTAATCCTATTTTAAATAAATTTTGAGATAATTTAATTTTTAAAAAAATTTAATTAATGAGCTTGTTAAAGCATTTGTTTTGAAAACTTAAGAAAGAATATTTTATTCTATTAATTTATACTAATTTTATTTCATAATTTATAATTATTTTTAAGCCAATAAAAAATAATAAATAATTTAAAGAAACAGGTAAATATCTTTTTCAACATAAATATATTAATTTATCATATCGATAACGAGGTAATGTCCCTCGAACCCATACAAATAAAAAAGAAATTATAATTATTTTGAAATAAAATATTAATCTTAAATCATAACCTCCTAAGTATATAATCACAAACATTAATCTCATAAATAAAATTCTAGAATATTCTGCTAAAAAAATTAAAGCAAACCCTCCACTTCTATATTCAATATTAAACCCAGAAACTAATTCTCTTTCTCCTTCAGCAAAATCAAAAGGAGTTCGATTTACTTCAGCTATTAAAGAAGATAAAAAACATATTCTTAAAGGCATCATTATAAAAAAAAATCAAATCAATAATTGATAATTATTAAATTTTATTAAATTAAAATCTATAATTAAAATAATACTAGATATTATAATTAGAATTAAACTAACTTCATAAGAAATAGTTTGAGCGACAGCCCGTAATCCCCCTAATAAAGAATAATTTGTATTTGAAGACCAACCAGCAATTATTACTGTGTAAACCCCTAATCTTACACAACATAAAAAAAATAAAACCCCTATATTAAATATAATTATATTAAAATAATAAGGAATTACCATTCAAACCATTAAAGATAATATAAATCTTAAAACAGGAGAAAAAAAATAAAAAATATAATTTGAATAATTTAAATAAACTTGTTCCTTAGAAAATAATTTAATAGCATCAGAAAAAGGCTGCAATAGCCCTAAAAACCCTACTTTATTAGGACCTTTACGAATTTGAATATAACCTAAAACTTTTCGCTCTAACAAAACTAAAAAAGCAACTCCAATTAAAACCCCAATAATTAAAATTAAACCTCCTACAATTATATTAATTAAATCAATAATTATCATTACTACCTATATAATAAATTATATATTTATGATTTCTAAAACCATTACATTTTTTCTGCCAAAATAGCTATATAATTTATTAATAATATTCTTAAAATAAAATTATTTTTAATATTTAATCCTTTCGTACTAAAATATTTTAATTTTTTAAAGATAGAAACCAACCTGGCTCACACCGGTTTGAACTCAGATCATGTAAGATTTTAATGATCGAACAGATCAAAATTTTAAACTTTTGCGTTTAAATTTTATCTTAATCCAACATCGAGGTCGCAAACTTTTTTTTTTATTTGTACTAAAAAAAAATATTACGCTGTTATCCCTAAGGTAATTTTTTCTTATAATCATTATTTATGGATCATTTATTCATTTATTTATGTTTATAATTTAAAAAAAGTTTATTAAATTTTTCTATCACCCCAATATAATATTTAACTTTATTTTATATTAAATTTTATATATTTTCAAAATAAAATTAAATATAAAACTCTATAGGGTCTTCTCGTCTTTTAAATTTATTTTAGCTTTTTTACTAAAAAATAAAGTTTTAATAATAATTAAGAGACAGTTAATATTTCATTAAATCTTTCATACAAGTTTCCAATTAAAAAACTAATGATTATGCTACCTTTGTACAGTCAATATACTGCAGCCCTTTAATAAAATCAGTGGGCAGATTAGACTTTAAATTATTTTCAAAAAGACATGTTTTTGATAAACAAGTGAATATTTAAATTTGCCGAATTCCTTTTAATTAAATTTATATTTTATTAATTTTATAAATTTTTATTTATAATTTATACTAATTTTATCATTATTACTAATCTTTTATAATTAAAAATTATTTTTTTATAAAAAATTAAATTTTTATTAAATTTTATTTTTATTAAAATTTTTTATAATAAATTATAATTTTTAAACAATATAAATTTTAAAAATTTTAATTTAAATTATTTTATTATAATTTTTTAATTTAAAGCTTATCCCTTAAAATATTAAACTTAAAATTTTTATAATTAATTAATAAATTATAAAATTATTTTAATTTAAAATTAAATTTTTTTCTAAAAAAACTAGATATATTTAAAAACGATTAACATTTCATTTCCAATCAATTATTTAAAATAATTATGTTACATTAACTTTTATAATTAATTAACTCTTTTAAATTCGAGATTTTTTTATAAAAAAAAATATTTTTAATAAACTCTGATACACAAGATACAATAAACTAAATTTTCTTTTTTATTAATTAATTTTCATATATTTAAAATTTCTTCTACAATACTATTTAACTATAAATTTATAAATTTTTTCTATTAAAATACTTTAACCCCCATTATTTTATTTTAATATTAAAATTTATTTTATTAATTTAAATTTAATTAATTTTCCCCCTCAAATTAATTAAATTTTAATTTCTTTTCAATGTAAATGAAATACTTTACAAGCTCTAATTTGTTCATTCTAGAAACACTTTCCAGTACCTCTACTTTGTTACGACTTATTTCAATTTTCAAATGAAAGTGACGGGCAATATGTACATATTTTAATTTTTAATCATTTTTATAAATTAATTAAAATTACATTTAAATCCACCTTTAAATTAATTTTTCAATTAAATTATCTGTCTAAATTATTTTATTGTAATCCATTATATTCTTAATTATAATCTACATCTTGATTTAAATTAATTTTTATTTTAAATTTTAAAATATTATTTTTATTATAAAATATTTTTTCAATAACGATATATAAAATTTTAAATTAAGTAAATTTATTCGTGGATTATCAATTATTAAACAGATTCCTCTAAATGAACTAAAATACCGCCATATTATTTAAGTTTCAATATTTTTTATATACTATTTTAGTATTTTTAAATTAAATTTTTAATAATAGGGTATCTAATCCTAGTTTATTAATAAATTTATTAAATCATAAAATTAATTTAAAATTTAATTAAATTAAAATTTTACCTAATAATTTAATATTTATTTTAATTATATTTTATTTATTAAACACTGAAATAATTTAATTTAACTTTTGTATAACCGCAACTGCTGGCACAAAATTAGCTATTAATTTTCATATTACTAAATCTTAATTTCTTAAATTTTTAATTTTATTTACTATAAAAATTAATAATTATTTTTAAAATAATTAAAATTATACACTAAAATTTATATGTAAAATAAATTTATAATAAATTATATAAAACATAAAAATTTTATTTATTATATATATATTTTGAATAGATTTTTTTTTTTTTTTTTTTATATTAAATGTATAATATAAATTAATAAATTTTTAATATTTTCTCTTATTTTTTTTTATAATATTTATATTAAAAGTATATTTAATGATAAATCAATTAAAATTCATTTTTAATGATAAGTATTATAATAATTTAATATATATATATAAATTGTTTATATTAATAAATTTAAATTTTTAATATAAACAATTTATAGTTAATATTTTAATTTAATATGCCTTCAGTTTATTAATGACTATAAATTTAAATATTTAATGTAATTTTATAATATATTAAATATTTATAATATAAGAATTTATTTATGTGCCATTTTTAATGTTTTTTTTAATAAAAATAAAAATTATTAT